CGCTATTCTTTGCGGTTATAATGCCAAAATCTCAAGTCGGCTCACTCGTCTTTATCTTGATCCTTACAGGCCTCTTGAATATTCTATTTACTTCATTTTTTCTTTTATTTTTTTTTTGTGTATAATGCGACCTTACTGCTGTCTTCTTTATTATTAGTATTGATAAGAATTTAGTATTGATAAGAATTCTCTTGTTAAGACCCTATGAACAATTAAACAAAACCTCAGATTCATACCAGAACCACGATGATTCAAAAAAACCTTTAATGTCCAAAAATTCCCTGAGTAAGAACTGCTGGATTATCACTTATTCAATAAATAGATAGAATGAAAAAAAAATCAAAAGAAACGTTTGTGCTTTGATCAAAATAAAGACAAGCAGTGGCAGTTTGAAAGAATCAAAATATTTTGATTTATTCTAACTTATCTTCTAAGAAAAATCTTTTAAAGTCCGGTTGCGAGGTCGAAATATTAAGTATGAATCATAGTTCTAATACTTTAAAATCTATTTTCTATATTCCGTGCTCCAGATACTAGAAAAAATATCTGACGGGGTAAAACCATCTCTATCAAGATGACAGATCCTTTTTTCGTTCTGTATTTTCAATAAGATCAATTATAACAAGTCGCACACTCATATTCCGGAAATACAGAAACAACGAAATTCCACGGTCGAACTACCAAATTCAAAATGGAATGGGCTAAAAATCAAAGACCTAAATGCGTAACTTTACTTTTTATTATATTAAATTAAAAAAAAAGCTAGTTAGTCGGTTCTTGTGAATCTAATTCATAGAAATTCCGTCCAGTAAAATGGACGAATTATAAATCTCTAAAATAATAGATAGAAATATCGCAAATAGAGCCATTGCAACACCCATCAAAGGAGTAGTTCCCCATCCCGGAGCTACTTTACCATATTCTGAATTCAACGGTTTCAATAAATCCCCTACAGCAGTTCGTCTTGGACCAGATCTAGAACTACCCTCAACGGTTTGTGTAGCCATAAATCCTATTTTTTATTCATTGAGATCTGTTGACTTTGTATACCATTCCACTGTAAATATAGGATTTTATCCTATAGATCCATTGTGGTCTTGAAATTCTATAAGAATGGAAACAGCAACCCTAGTTGCTATCTCTATATCTGGTTTACTTGTAAGTTTTACTGGGTATGCCTTATATACTGCTTTTGGGCAACCCTCTCAACAACTAAGAGATCCATTCGAAGAACATGGGGACTAGTTGAAGTAATGAGCTCCCAATATACCAATATTGGGGCTCATTACTTCAATTGAGATAATGAAAAATCATTTCGTCTTTTTAGTTGGAACTTTAGGGGGTTCTCTAAAAAAGATAGCGAAAAAAATTATTCCTAAAGTCGAGACTAAGAGGAATGTATAAACCAATGCTTCCATAGATTTCATCGTGGTTTACAATTATAGCTTTCATACCTGTTTATTTTGGATCATCTTCCCTATAAAGAAAAAGAAAGAACAAGAGTAAAAGCAATCATTCAAATCAAGATTAATCCAGTTTTCTATGTTAAATTAAAATCACAGCAAAAATATAGTCAAAAAGGAACAACACAAAAAGAAAGAATGTTCTATCAGACTACTTGTCTTCTTGTAGTTGGATCTCCCAGTTTTTGGAATGCTCCAAATTCTACTTGAGCATCCAAATCGGGGTCGATACCAGCAAAAACATCTCTGAACAAAGTTCGAGCACCATGCCAAATGTGCCCGAAAAAGAAGAGAAGAGCAAACGAAGCATGTCCAAAAGTAAACCAACCCCTTGGACTGCTACGAAAAACACCATCCGATTTCAAAGTGGCACGATCTAATTCAAAAATCTCACCCAATTGAGCACGTCTAGCATATTTTTTCACAGTAGCGGGATCACTATAACTGACTCCGTTGAGTTCGCCACCATAGAACTCAACAGTTACACCTACTTGTTCGACACTATACTTCGATTCTGCCCTTCGAAAAGGAACATCGGCTCTAACAATTCCGTCTCCGTCTACCAAAACAACCGGAAATGTCTCAAAAAAAGTAGGCATACGCCGTACAAAAAGTTCACGCCCCTCTTTATCTCTAAAGATAGGATGTCCTAACCAACCGACGGCTATTCCATCTCCATTATCCATTGAGCCCGCTCTAAATAATCCCCCTTTTGCCGGATTATTGCCGATGTAATCATAAAAAGCTAATTTTTCGGGAATTTTAGACCAAGCTTCTGATAAACTTTGATTTTCGGCTAGCCCAGCACCAACTCGTCGATATATTTCTTGCTGGAAGTATCCCTGATCCCATTGATAACGAGTGGGACCAAATAATTCAATCGGAGTTGTTGCTGAACCATACCACATAGTTCCAGCAACAACAAAAGCTGCAAAAAATACAGCAGCGATACTACTGGAAAGGACGGTTTCAATATTTCCCATACGCAATCCCTTGTATAGACGTTGGGGTGGACGCACACTAAGATGGAAAAGGCCCGCTAATATGCCCAATGTCCCTGCTGCAATATGATGAGAGGCTATTCCCCCGGGAACAAAAGGATCAAAACCTTCTACACCCCATGCGGGATTTACGGATTGCACCCTTCCGGTTAGGCCATAAGGATCGGACACCCATATTCCAGGACCATACAATCCTGTTACATGAAATGCGCCAAAACCAAAGCAAGCCACCCCTGCAAGAAATAAATGAATTCCAAAGATTTTTGGCAAATCCAAAGAGGGTTTCCCTGTACGTTCATCACAAAAGATTTCTAGATCCCAATAGACCCAATGCCAGATAGCCGCCAAAAAGCACAAGCCCGAAAACACAATATGTGCTCCGGCCACACCTTCATAACTCCAAATACCCGGATTCGTCGTAGTCCCTCCTGTGATACTCCAACCGCCCCACGAATTGGTTATTCCTAAACGAGTCATGAAGGGTATAACGAACATACCCTGTCTCCACATTGGGTCAAGAACAGGGTCGGAGGGATCAAAAACTGCTAATTCATATAGAGCCATCGAACCGGCCCAACCAGCAACCAGAGCTGTATGCATTATATGGACAGAAAGTAAGCGGCCGGGATCATTTAATACAACGGTATGAACACGATACCAAGGCAAACCCATGAGAATACCCCTTTTATCAGCAAAAAATAGACACTATGTAACTTTATTGCACTGGAAAAATATACTATGGAACCCCCCTCTCAGTAGATTATATATCGGGTAAAGGATTAATATTTGTTCTAGGTTTTTAGGAAAAATGGAACAATTATATTCATAGGAACAAAAAGAAGCGGATCTATTTTATTCTATACCCGATAAATAACAATACGCAATGGTGGTGGGGGGGGGGGGGGTTGACCAAATGAATAAAAATAAAGGATAGTTCTTACGAACAGGTTCTTTGAATGATAAAAAAAGATATGTTTGCATTCACGGATAGAAACACTCATATAAAATAGGGTCAACCCCCCTTTTTTTTATTTATCATTTATAAATACAATATGATAAAGACAAATAAATTTTAACACAATAAACCCATTTTTACGTTTCCACATCAAAGTGACATATATTACTTCATTTTTGTTCTCCATTTAATGCCTATTGGTGTTCCAAAAGTTCCCTTTCGAAGTCCTGGAGAGGAAGATGCATCTTGGGTTGACATATAGTGCGACTTGTCAGATATATTGGGTTATATGGGATTTCCCCGTTTTCTCCCCCGATCGAGGTATCCTCTCTTTCACCCCGAAAAAGATTGATTGAATCATCAAAAATCTGGAGCGTGAAGTGTAATGAAGTTCAATTAGATCGATTTTTTGGTTTTTTGAGGGGGTATCCAGATTACTATTCTCAATTTTGAATTATTTATGGTTGGCTTGGCTGGACCAATAAAATGAAGCATCCAGGCTCTGTTTAGAAAAAGATCAATTGGTAATATATCTACGATTCCTACTTCTAGCATGTCATATATGTGCCAGAAAACATGAAATAAGAAATTCAGAAAAAAGGGAAGTCGTAGCAAAAAGATGTGGTATTGCAGTATTTGTCCTATATGTGCAAATAAAAATCGGGCAGATCTTTACTCAGAGTAGAACAGAAACCTAAAAGAAAAGAATTGACGAAGCCCATTCAGAAACAAGAAAATTACATTGTGATTTGGATTAGATCTCGATGAAAACAATACATCAATGAGGAGTTAGTTCAATAATATATATATATTTCTTATATTCTATTATATATGGAATATAAATTTATATAGATTTTATATAGATTATATAGATTTTATATAGATTAAGGGGTCAAAAGTCGTCTTTCTTGAAATAAAGACCTTTCCCTTCGTTAGAAGTTCGAAAAAGTCCATTCTGAAAATAAAAAGTAAAGAGGGTTGAAATCTACACATTGATTTCTTTTTTCGATCTTTTGTGAACCGTATGCATCAAAAGATGCATGTACGGCTCTTAAAGGATAAAATCTTATCCTAATCAACCGACTTTATCGAGAAAGACTCCTTTTTTTAGGTCAAGAGGTTGATAGTGAAATATCGAATCAACTTATTGGCCTGATGATATATCTCAGTATGGAGGACGATAACAAAGATTTGTATCTGTTTATAAATTCTCCGGGCGGATGGGTAATACCCGGAATAGCAATTTATGATACTATGCAATTTGTACAACCCGATGTACAGACAGTATGCATGGGATTAGCCGCTTCAATGGGATCTTTTCTTTTGGCAGGAGGAGAAATTACCAAACGTCTAGCATTCCCTCACGCTTGGCGCCAATGAGTCTTTTATTTGAGAAAAAAAAGAAGACTATGCCTTCGCCATATAAATATTAAGTAATAATAGCATGGCACTTCGAATTCGATATGAATTTTTTTCCCCAATTTCCAAAACCATTCGATTATGTATCGAAAGAGTAGTATGAAAAAAAAACGTATTTACCATTTTATAGAATCTATCGGGAACCTATTTCAGTGTCACAAACTTTTTTGTTTTCGGTTTTTACACCGGAAAGGTTTTAACAATATTTATGTTATGAAAGAATATATATTAATTATGAAAATGAAAGAATATATATTAACTATTAAAAAAAAAAAAAGACACTTTGGGATTGCTGAAGAACAGACGAAATAATAAAGCAACGGAACCATCATAGTATTTTAGAAATACTCCAAAAAGGAAGGATGGTTATTGGATCATTTACTGATACTGATCTGGGTCTGATAGACCCAGTATATTTTCTATTTCTTCGATGGAAGGTAGAAATCAATTCCATAGTAGAGCCGTATGCAATACGCAAAAGATGCCTGTACGGTTGTTCAATTTTATCTTTTTTTTTATCTCTCTCGCCTTATCGTGCGAGAGAGAGGAAACCATTATTATGTTATATCATCAGGGTAATGATCCATCAACCCGCTAGTTCTTTTTATGAGGCACAAACGGGAGAATTTATCCTGGAAGCGGAAGAACTACTGAAGCTTCGCGAAACTATCACAAGGGTTTATGTACAAAGAACGGGCAAACCTTTATGGCTTGTATCCGAAGACATGGAAAGGGATGTTTTTATGTCAGCAGCAGAAGCCCAAGCCCACGGAATTGTTGATCTTGTAGCGGTTGACTAAAAAATTAGCAGCAAGGATTCCACGCAAATACACGATTTGATATTTTTTTTCTTATTAATCTAATCTTCTTATCTTCTTACCGGATTTATTATAAGATCTCTAAAAATATTTCTATTAATTAATCTATTAATAGAATATAACTGATTCATAATCATCGGGTTAAGATTGATCTAAACCAACTCATTATGGATACGACTCACCATGCCAACTATGAAACAACTTATTAGAAACACAAGACAGCCAATCCGAAATGTCACGAAATCCCCCGCTCTTCGGGGATGTCCTCAGCGCCGAGGAACCTGTACTAGGGTGTATGTGCGACTCGTTCAGATCATAGACTAAGACAAAAGAAAGGAAAAAAGATTTTCCAGTATCAGTGGATCGGTTAAGATAGTGAATGGAAGAGCTCCATTCACTATCTTAACTTAAAAAAAAATCTATAAAATTTATAATAAATAATATAAATTTTATAGATATATATATTCTTCTATTGTGTATCAAATTTATGGTTTCGATTGGTGCAAACCCAATCACCTCAATTTGCAATTTAAGATGAGAAAAATTTCCCCATTGGTAGCAAAGCAAATGCTTACCCATTAAGCGGGGGAAATCCTATATTTCACTATATTTCAATTAAAAAGCGGAAAAATTATGCTCTTATTTTTATTTTTGCAAGAACGGACTAAGAGGGTCAGCTACCCAGCTAATCTTCATACTTAAATACCGTTACTGTATAGCTAGATTTCGTTGTGAAAGACCTATTACTAGATATTTCATGGGTAGAGCCAAAGAGTGTGAACTGTACAAGTTAACAATAATATTGATTAAATCCAGGAAGAGGCTCCGGTGTATAGAGAGGATCTCGCCGTTTAAAAAGTAATCATAGAAACGATGGAACCCACCATTTCTTTATCTATTTCTATTTTATTTACTATGTTTTTTCTCAATACACTTTCTTATTTCGAGGTTAAATGCTTCAAAATCAAAAGAAAAAAATCGTGGTCGGGAAGGTTATAGTAGCAAAAGCCATTGAAATTCTTACTTTATACATTGGAAGAATCCATTTTTGTTATTAATAGACTAGGAAGGGAAAAAGAATAACTGAAAGAAAAGAAATCTAATAGTTATTCATCAAAGTCTCATTTACTCAATGACCAGAATTAAACGAGGATATATAGCTCGGAAACGTAGGACAAAAATTCGTTTATTTACATCAAGCTTTCGTGGGGCTCATTCAAGACTTACTCGAACTATTACTCAACAGAAAATAAAAGCTTTGGTTTCGGCTCATCGGGATAGAGATAGGAAAAAAAGAGGTTTTCGCAGTTTGTGGATCAATCGAATAAATGCAGTAATTGGTAAGAATCCAAAAAAAATATACAATAGTTATCGTAATTTATTGTATAATCTGTACAAGAGGCAATTGCTTCTTAATCGTAAAATAGTTGCACAAATAGCTATATTAAAGGGGAATTGCCTTTTTATGATTGCCAACGAGATCTTAAAATAAGAATTCCCCGGAGAATGAACTCCGGGAAGGTAGTAGAGTAGGGATTTGTATGATAAAATAGAATTTATATGATAAAGTCATCAAAATGAACAACCACGCTCAATAAAAAAAGATTTATTCTTCTTCACCGATTATCTTTTTTCTTACAACACAACAACCAAAATTTGATTGTCGTAGTTTTCGAACAAAACATTAATCCACATTTGATTTGAGTTTCAATTCAAATTTGAATTCAATTGAAGAATAACTCTAGTTTTTTTTTGTTTTAAGACCGGTAGTAGTAGTTCTAGCGGTCGACTCGCCTTTTTCAAATTGTTTTTCATTATTAAGAAAAGGTAACGAAGATAAAATACGAGCTTGTTTTATAGCAATCGTAATTAATCGTTGTTGTTTTAAGGTCAATCTATTCACCCGTCTAGATAATATTTTTCCTTGTTCACTAATAAATCGACTAATTAAACTCATGTTTTTATAATCAATTCGATCCCCCGATTGGATCGGGGGCAAACGCCTACGAAAAGATCGCTTGGGTTTAAGAAAGAGTCGCTTAGATTTATCCATGATTTGTTTATTCCTATCCCGAGAATCCTATTTCTTACTAAAAAGGATTTGTTTTATTTTATTGATTTTCTTACTTTTTTTGTTCTATAATGAAATAGATGTTATCTATATTATGTTATATTATATGTTATATATAATCGAATTTATATATTAATATATATATATAAATTAGAAAATATATATGAGAAAGAAATCATTTTTCATATTCCTTGGGTGACACACAAGCGATCCTTTTTTTCTATTTCTTTATCTCTGCATGAATCGTATGTTTGCAACAACAAGGACAGAATTTTCTTAGTTCTAATCGACTAGGCGTATTGTGTCGATTCTTTTGAGTAATATATCTGGAAATACCTGTCGATTCCTTATTAACACTCTTTTGAGCACAACAGGTACATTCCAAAATAACCCTTACTCGGATATCTTTACCCTTGGCCATGAACCTCCTTTTCTTTTGGTTTTTGATTCACTTAACTCTTCTATTTTAGGATTCGAAGCGAAGAAGAAGAAAGGAATGAAAAAAAAAAGTAAAAGTTGATATGAAAGATTTCGTTTCAATTAATATAGTACAGGAAAATTTAAGTAATACAATGATTTCAAACGATTTTTCGAATCGCAGTACAGTATTTCAGTTTTCATTTAAGTATCTTGTATGATATTGTTGCCCAGCCATTCTATTTCCATTTCTGGTCTCACTCTATTAAGAATGGAAATGGAATTGAATGAGAAATTCAATTCCATTGAAGCCTGTACCAGATTCCGAGTTTCACCGAGGCCGAATCCACCTTTATTCTTTCTCTTTTCTAACTTATTCTATTCGAATTGAATTCTAAAAAAGAAAAAAGAAGAAGGGTATTAATCGCAGATATTTGATTGGATCTCTAATCTTCTTCACCCCTTCCCGCGCCAATAACTAGAATGAAAAAAAGGGGAATATCAATGCATCCGGAAAAAAACGATTGATTTCTATCAAGAGACCCGCTAAAGCACCGAACCATAGAGTACTTACCACTGGTGCCACGGAGAGATATGTTTTAAGATCTCTCATTTTTAATCCTCCTTTTTTCTTTTTTTCTTTATTGTAATTTTTAATACATAATCTCATATAGGAATATGATCAGATGGTTATTTCGTTATTAACCACTTGGATTTTCGGTCGAATTCCTAATTCAAATTGAAATGTACAAGGATTCATTCAATAGCTTTTTTTTTTTCTAATAAAAAGGTCTATTTCTGCCCGAACATTCCATAAAAATAGATTTCCATTTTATGGGAATTTCCTATTTCCGATTATTTCAATTATTTCTTAATAAGTCTTTGATTATTATAAGAATTTTTGTATTCTTAATTCTATTACTATTATTATATATACTATTATTATATAGATATATAGATATTATCTAGATATATAGAATATCTAATATTCTATATCTAATATTCTATAATAGAATATTCTTTCTATTATTCTACTCTATATATAGAAATATATATATATATTATTCTATTTTTTTTTTTGTTTAATTCAATATTCTTATTTTATTCTTATTCTAGAGAATTAGAATTTTTTTTCTTTTTCATATCCTATAATTCTAATATAGAATAAGAAAAAAAAAGAAAAAAATGACAGGATAATAGATATATATATCTATCAACGGAGAAAAGAAAAATGTGGAAAACAAGACAAAGATTCTTTACAATGACACTGGAAATCAATTGAAAGGGATGTAGCGCAGCTTGGTAGCGCGTTTGTTTTGGGTACAAAATGTCACGGGTTCAAATCCTGTCATCCCTATCCCTAACTAGTACTTATCGTATGAGCAGTAACAAGGGATCCAATTGAGACCGATTCAAATTGGAGATACATACATATCATATATATATCAATATATATATTGATATAGTATATCCATGCAAGATGGATTGGGGTCACATAAGATTTATTATTATTATGAAAAAAAAAAAGCGCTCTTAGTTCAGTTCGGTAGAACGCGGGTCTCCAAAACCCGATGTCGTAGGTTCAAATCCTACAGAGCGTGATTCCATTCTTGTTAGATCGAGAATGACAATGAAATAATTGAACAGCAGTTTAAAGTCTGAATTTGACCTCCTGTGGATTAGGGTTAAAACAAAGAAATAGGAGGTCAATAAACAAAAGAGATGTTAATTAATCAAAGGTCCAACTGATCACCACGTCGGTATTGTAAATATGCAGTTACGAATAATCCAGCCAAAGTAATAGGAATTAGTCCTAACACAATTCCAAATAGAAAAACTTCAATCATTCTTTTTTG